CTTAATGTCTCTTTGAGCAAGAGCTAAAGTAGCTCCTAATAGTACCGTTATTACACCTATCAAAGAAATGAGATTCATTATGTAAGGTATGACTGTGAAAAGCGGAAGAAATCGAGCGACAAGAAAAATGCCTGCTGCTACCATAGTAGCAGCATGGATAAGAGCCGAAATAGGAGTAGGCCCCTCCATGGCATCAGGTAACCATACATGAAGGGGAAATTGTGCGGATTTAGCAACTGCACCGACGAATAATAGGGAGGCACACAGAGTAGCAAATAAAGAGTTGACCCCATTATTACGGATCAGGTTATTGAAGATTTCGAACAAATCTCGAAATTCGAAACTCCCTGTTATCCAATAAAAACCTAAGATTCCTAACAATAACCCAAAATCCCCTACACGATTAGTTACAAACGCTTTTTGACAAGCATTTGCGGCAGCCGGTCGTGTGAACCAAAAACCTATTAATAAATACGAACACATTCCCACTAGTTCCCAAAAAAGATGAATTTGTATCAAATTGGAACTAGTAACTAATCCCAACATGGAAGTATTGAAAAAACTCATATAAGCAAAAAATCTCAAATATCCTTGATCATGAGACATATAATTGTCACTATAAATAAGAACCATGATTCCAACCGTAGTGATTAGTATTGACATAATAGAAGTAAGTGGATCGATCAAGTAGCCGAACTCTAAGGAAAAATCAGTATTGATGGTCCAAGACCATAGATGTTGATAGATAGAACTGCCATTTATCTGTTGAATAGACAGATCGGACGAAAAAACCATAACTATACTTAGCAATGAAACACTAGGAAAAGTCCACATACGACGCAGATTTTTTGTTGCGGTCGGAACAAGCAGAAGTCCCAACCCTATTGACATAGTAACTGGAAGTAGAGCGAAAGGTATGATCCATGCATATTGATATGTATGTTCCATAAGAAAATCAAGCTTTCTTTTTTTATTCTTATTAATTGTTTCCCATTCACCAGCCCTTATTTCTTCCGGAAGGAGCAATAATAAAATAAATAAAAAAAAAAAAAATTCAACTGAAAAAGTTACAATTCTTCAAATAACCAAGTTACTAGTTAAAAGCTACTACCTAGTTATTAACGAAGATATTTATTAAGATAAAAAATATGAGATTTTCCATTATTCTACTATATACATACGATACGGTGATTTCTATCCATATTTATATCAATATAGTAAGGAAAAAGAATGATACCAAAAATTCAAGTACTTTATTCTGATATGTATCATAGGATCTGCCAATAACTCGATCCAATAAACCTAGTTTTTATTTAGTTTCTTCGGAGTCATTAACTAATTCTTGAATTGATTGGCTTCGAGTCCAATAAAACAAACTTATGTTTATGTGTTTATGAAAAATCCTAGAATACTTGTCACTTCGCATAGAACTAAAATGAGAAATGACTCAAATTCCCTTTATTTTATCAAGTAATGTATTGTTTAACGGATTAACTACTTTGATTTAATTTCCATTTTCATTATGTGGACTCTATCTCCGAGCTTGATCAATTAATAGAAAAAGGTTACATTCATTGTTGGTTTCCTAAATTAGGAAAGGGTTCTTAAGCTTTTCGATTTTATAAATGTAACATTTATAATATATATATATATTATATAAATAGACTGAGATATGAATTGGAACCTTTTTGATTCTTATCAATGGCATCCGATTCAACGGTAGTAGATCCCGCCCGTAGACATAGATTGAATAAAGATATGAAGCCCCCAATCAGTACAAATTATTCTTTCTTCGAACATTGGATGTAATGGAAATGTGAAAAAAAAAAAATTCCCTTGAAAATCACATCGTTTTTTCTTTTTTCTTCTATTTCATTTCTTTTTTTATCCTTAATGATACCATATGCGATGCTCATCTATCTGTATCCATACTTTTCTATGTTATGAAGTGAAGTAAGCATAAGTATCGGCTATGGAATAAAGATAGATAATGAATAGTTAATAGAAAGAACAATCTATTTTGAATTGAACAATAAATGTCTTTCACGTCCAACTATAAAAATGAGTGACCCTTTTATTTTGAAATGGCGGTTCCAAAGAAACGTACTTCTCTGTCAAAAAAGCATATTCGTAGAAATATTTGGAAAAGAAGGGGATATCAGGCCGCGGCAAAAGCTTTATCTTTAGCTAAATCTATTTCTACCGGGCATTCCAAAAGTTTTTTTGTGCGACAAACAAGTAATAAAGCCTTGGAATGATCTGAATCTGAATCAGCATGACTCGATGAATTGGATGATTAAATTTATAAGATGAAGAATTCACATTAACTAATGTTTTGAACTCATCAATATGAGATAGAACTAGCTGTTGTGGTATGTAGAATACGAATTATTCTGTATACTAGGTTCTAAAAATGATTTCTTTTTTTGTTTGAAAAAAAAAAAAGAAAGAAGTAGTTAGACACAAAATACAAGGTTTCACCTTTCATTGATTGGTTTTTATAATTCGCGAGATGGGGGTTGTAACTTTCCCCATCGATTCATTTTTCACAATAACAAAACTCTTATTTTTTTTTTCTTAGGAAGGGATTGGCTTATTGGATTATGTATCTCCAATAGTTATACATCATTAAGATTTTTGGAAAATCTGAAACAAGTATGAACGAGGTTAGAGCCCCCCTTTTTGTTCCAAAGTAAGGCGGGGATAAGATTCATAGTCAAAGTCAATGGATTATTGAAACTAATTGATTAAAATATACATTTTAAAACTTTGATTTGTAGCTCTCTGAATCACTACATGTCTACAAGGACTCCCTCTTGTTTCGAACAGATAAAAAAAAAAAAAAAACAAAATAATAAAACTGCCAGGATCCCATTTAGATCGATATTTATGTACTAAAGAATGAGTCAATCTTACGTAATCCAACCCCAATAGATCCTATCCCATGTTTGAGCTGGAGGATCGATCAATCGATATATCTAGATCTAATATCTAAATTATTTTATCTATTAATATTAGATTTCAATTCTATATATAAAAAGATCTTATCAGTTTAAATTTTATTTTCTAAGTTTTCTAAGTTAAAGTACATACAGTAGAATTCCGATAAAGATTGAAACTCTTTTGTTATACGATATGCCCGGTCCAATACCTAATGGGTTTGGTAAATCCTCACACAAATTATGTTATGTATACAATGAAGATCCCAATCATTAATACATCTTTGATACCAAACTATCAAAATATTTATAGAAATCTTTTGGATGTAGTGATGAAGTTGTGATATATAAAAAATATTGTTTTATTTTGTTCATTGAAAAATGAATCTTTTTCATTTCGGATCTATCAAATCAGATAAATGAGAAATGAATCGTCAAAAAAGGAGAAAAAAAAATTCTTAGTTCTATACCCGGACTCAGGGCATAACCGTCTAGTTCCAACTATTCCAGAAGAACTTATAATACGGAAAAGCCCGCTGTTTAAAATGACCCCCTGCCATGAGACTAAGGATTATTGAGCGTTTAAATATTTATTTGAACGGGTCTTTATTCATCGATTCTAACATTTCCTAAAATAGATTGCATTAAATCCCTCAATCTCGACGATTGAACATCATATGGACTATGATTATTTCGATGAAGCCGCCATGGTGAAATTGGTAGACACGCTGCTCTTAGGAAGCAGTGCTAGAGCATCTCGGTTCGAGTCCGAGTGGCGGCATCTTCTAAAAAAGGCACAATAGATCCTATAATGAATTCAATTCCGGATTTCCATTCCGTAATTGGGGATACCCCCCTAAAAAAAATTATGATATTTGCCACTTTAGAACATATATTAACTCACATCTCTTTTTCTATCATTTCAATTGTTATTACGATTCATTTGATGACCTTATTAGTCCATGAAACCGTAGTACTATTTGATTTGTCAGAAAAAGCCATGATGGCTACCTTTTTCTGTATAACTGGATTATTAGTTACTCGTTGGATTTATTCGAGACATTTGCCGTTAAGCGATTTATATGAATCTTTAATGTTTCTTTCATGGAGTTTCTCCATTATTCATATGTTTCCTAAAAGACGGAATCAGAAAAGTTATTTAAGCGCAATAACCGCGCCAAGTGCTATTTTTACCCAAGGCTTTGCCACTTCGGGTCTTTCAACCGAAATGCATCAATCTGCAATATTAGTCCCTGCTCTACAATCCCAGTGGTTAATGATGCACGTAAGTATGATGTTATTGAGTTATGCAGCTCTTTTATGTGGATCGTTATTATCCGTAGCTCTTTTAGTCATTACATTTCGAAAAAACCTAGATATTCCTCGCAAAAGCAATCATTTCTTAATTGGGTCATTTTCCTTTGTGAATGAAAAAAGAAGTGTTTTACAAAACACTTCTTTTCTTTCATTTATAAATTATCACAGGTATCAATTAACCCAACAATTAGATCAGTGGAGTTATCGTGTCATTAGTTTAGGGTTTACTTTTTTAACCATAGGTATTCTTTCGGGAGCAGTATGGGCTAATGAGGCATGGGGGTCTTATTGGAATTGGGACCCCAAGGAAACTTGGGCATTTATTACTTGGACCATATTCGCGATTTATTTACATAGTAGAACAAATCAGAGCTTTCAGGGTGTGGATTCGGCAATTGTGGCTTCTATAGGATTTCTTATAATTTGGATATGCTATTTTGGGGTCAATCTATTAGGAATAGGACTACATAGTTATGGTTCATTCACATTAACAACTAATTGAAGAAAGGGCCTGAAGAATACATAGGAACATCGTCCCGTATATTATATTAAAGAAGGTTTGTGCAAGTTTTTTCGAACCATTTGAATCACTACTTGATTCAAATGGTTCGAAAAAACTTTAGATGTATCTGATTATAATTCACTTCATTTTTTTTTTCTTTCATTGCATTATACAGTGAACGCTTTTAAAAATCACACGGTTCTTTTACATTAATGTAATGTCTTATTGATGAAAACTATTTA